GCATGCTTTCAAACGAAAAATATACGATGCAAAACATTTGATATATGATAGGGTTTGGTACACGAAACCCAGATCTGATAACTATACGTTGAAATATAGATACTTAATATAGATATAAAGGAATTTTTATCTGTAATCAAACATAGATAAAAGATAAATAGTGAAAATAACTCTTATCTTGCTCTTATCTTGTGACTTGAAATAAGCCCCTCCCTGTGAAGGAACAGAATCAAAATTTATTGTTTTATTTATATTTTATAGTTTTATTTTATATATATGTTATATAGTTATATATATATAATTTATATATATATATATTTATATATTATCATATATTTATATATTATCTATATAGTAATATAGATAGTAATATAGTATATAGATAGAACAATTATAAAATTATAATAAATATAGGAATAAGAAGATTTAAGCGGAAATATCGACAAATTCTTGAGGAGTCAAAAAAAGAAAGGAAAAAAAACTTAAGTCTTCTAATTTCATATCTATACGATTTTACTATCAGAATAGCATATATAGTAATGATTCAATGGGTTAGGTCCACTTCCTTTTTTGTTCATTAAAAATCTTTCCAATGGAATGGATTTTTTTGGTAAAAATGTAAAATTGGAATATCTGGTTTGGTTATTCAAGAGGTAACTTAATCAATATTTATAAAAATTAAAAAAAAAAAAAAAAATCCTTAACTATATAACTAGTAGACTCTAACTTAGTAGAAAAATACTCTATTATCCCGTCAGTTACTTGGTTTTTACAAAGTTTTTACAAATACAGAATACTAATATCTGTATTCTTCTTTCATTTCAAATATGAATATTATGCTTGGAGGTTTAGGAAAAAATCGGAGCCCCTTATCGGATTTGAACCGATGACTTACGCCTTACCATGGCGTTACTCTACCACTGAGTTAAAAGGGCTTATTTACTGTTTGATGAATTCCTGAACAGATTGCTATATCGAAAAAATGTCTATATCCTATAGCTAGATAAAATCTAAATATATATATCTATATATACATAATACATAGTACATCCAGTAGACTCATAGTAGTTGATTGGTGGTTCATGTTGATGGTTCAGTTTCGAATAATAATAAATGGATTTACCGCGCAAGTCTAGGGTAAAGTGCAATAAATTGTTTGAAGATCGAACCTATTTTCTTTTCTTGAATGAAAATTTTCCCAACAGAATAAAGTTCACTTACATGTACACTTGCCAATTCAACCGAAACATCAATTTCAAGATATTTCGACGAATCATGTGATGAAGAGATTCTACTTGGCCTTTTCCCTGAACAAAATGAAAAGGATTTTAAAAACTTTATTTTCTGGGTCCCGGTTACTAAATTTATTGGTTCTAAATCTCCTGTTTTATTTACTATGAGATTAAGAATATCTTATGCTAACACTGAATGAACTGAAGCATGAAAGAGAAAGAAATAAAACTTAATCCCACCCCTTTTCAACTAATGACTCCACGAAAAAATCCTATCCTTAAATAAATATTATAAAATTAAATTATAGATATATACTAATTATAATAATTTAACTAATTTAGGATATATTTAATTTAGACTAAATACTATATCTAACTAATATCTATATATATTATATATATATAGTATATAGTTAGAAGTTAGATATAGTGATATAGTTTGGGATGGAATATAGAGCACTGAGTGGTGATTAGAATGAATCATTCCTCAGTGACGAATCACCCCAAAATTCTCTACACCTTAGTATTGACAATTTAAAAAAACTGATGATACTATGATCATAGTACGATGGCGGTTGGACAAGCAGGCCCCCATCGTCTAGTGGTTCAGGACATCTCTCTTTCACGGAGGCAGCGGGGATTCGACTTCCCCTGGGGGTAGGATACTACGAAAGAAAGGTAATTACGGATTACCAATAAGTTTTAAAGTGATTCGTCCTGGGTCGATGCCCGAGCGGTTAATGGGGACGGACTGTAAATTCGTTGGCAATATGTCTACGCTGGTTCAAATCCAGCTCGGCCCAACAATTCGTCAATTTATCACGAGAGGTTATAACCCCCTTGCCCTTCAAAAATACTCGATACGGAGATAAAAAAGACTAAAAATCTTTGCTAGATCCCCCATTTCATTGGGATTGTAGTTCAATTGGTCAGAGCACCGCCCTGTCAAGGCGGAAGCTGCGGGTTCGAGCCCCGTCAGTCCCGGCGGATCCAATAAAAATACATCAAATCAATCCATCTATTACCTTCTATGACTATGAAAGGGAGCCGGGGGTAAAATCTTTTTTCCCAAATTAAAAAGGGTTCTTTATTTCCTTTTCTTTCCCTTTTTGGCAGGATATAAGGGCGTATTAATACAATTTTTGGTAACATTATACTAAGTATTCCAAGTCTCTTTTTTCGACTATTCCAGATACCTGGATAATATATATATATATATATTTATTTATTTGGAACTAATCGAAGTAGAGGGGTGGTCTGATGATACTTGATCAGATGGTTGTACATGAAAAAATGTAAGATACGTTATAGAAAAAAGAACGGAACCAAATAAAGGAATTTTAGATTGGGTCCCGAATCTAAATTCGGGTTCGGTACGGCTAAAAAACCCCTATGTTATACTCTTCCGTTTTGACGACGAATTTTTTTTTTGGTAACTCGGGTAGTGTTATTCATGATATGGATCTTATTTCAAAACATTGAGAGGTAATTGATTCGAAAGGTTTATGATCTCTAGGGGATTAAATCCCGAGTTATTGTGAAGTAAAAAAGATTATATTATGGAAGTAAATATTCTTGCATTTATTGCTACTGTGCTATTCATTCTAGTTCCTACGGCCTTTCTACTTATAATTTACGTAAAAACAGTCAGTGAAAAAAATTAATTGGAATTAAGCTTGACTTATAAGTTTAAGTTCTTATCCAAAATAAAAAAAAGGGATTCCAATTTTAACGTCTTAAAGAAATAAGCTAATTCTGGTCGGGGTAGTATTCTAATAGATAGACCCTATGGTCTATCTATTAGAGTGTAGAATGTGTAAAAGTCTACTTTAATAATAAATAATGTATAATAAAAAATTTCAAAAATTCTAAAGCAAGTAATAAGTGTGTAATATGGGACTCATCCGAGTGAAGGTTCTCTTATGTATAATATCTCGTTCGACAACCACGATGTCTGTGTGGATAACACTTTTCCTATTAATAGAATTCATAGCAAAGCCATATATATTTATGCATATATACTTAACCAAACGACTTCTTAATTTAATTAGTTAATTAAAGAAGAAATAATCTCCTTAGTACTCCTAACATAATTCTGTGGTAAGAACCCGTTGATTGAAATAGAATGATTCGCAATCATTTTTATTATAATTTATAATGAATTTCCTTTTCTCAGTATTCCTTTCGAAATACAAAGATCAAAGATGGGAGTTGGTGAAATATCTGTTTGATTGAAAAAGTGTGATATGATATAATGGATTACTCCATCGGAATCGAATGGAATTCAAAATATTTTTTCGTTTTAAATAGTGCAAAACGTGTTGCAGAACGATCTAGAAAACAATTGATACAGTTTGATTAATTAGTAATACTCCTAGAGTCCACTTCTTCCCCACACTATAAGTGAAAGGGAAAATGTAAAGACTACCATTAAAGCAGCCCAAGCGAGACTTACTATATCCATGTGAATTATGTCCCCTTATCTATATAAATAGGATCTCTCAAAATATGAAGGAATTGAATTGTTCTATTCCTCTATACTAAATAGTATAGTGGAATCCATGGTGCAGAGTCAAAAAAAGGATTCGGACCGAATAATATCGATATCCCAACTTACTAAATTAACTTCTACTAAATGAACTCATTTAATGACAAATTCCTAGACGATTTCGAAACATTAAAACATTTTAAAACATTAAATAAAAGGAAAGATGAATATAAAGCAAAATACGTAATAACATCTCTAGCAAATTTTACTAATGTAAAATATGTAGGAAAAATAAGGCCTTTTTGGTTTAAGTAAAAAGCATAAAAAAAAAATCAATATCGAATTGTGTATTTGATCGAATACATAACCCTTTTCAACTATCTCTGTGAAAAAGTGGAGAGATAATATATTCTTGATTCGAGGTTGCTGAAAAAACTTCTTTCCAATTTCTTATTGGAGGCCAAGAGAATCACGAAGTTTTTATACGGTTAGAATATATTATATCGTTGAATCCTCGATTTATTTACATTTACACTTTTTTTGAAAACCGCTACGCGCCTGTTTCGAATCAAACAAGTATCAAGAACTCCTTTTTCTGCTTCTATGAGAAAAAATTTGGTGAGTTCTATTAGTAGCACAAAAGCAGGTTTTCACACCTTTTGTTGATCAGGCGACACCCGGATTTGAACTGGGGAAAAAGGATTTGCAGTCCCCCGCCTTACCACTCGGCCATGCCGCCAAAACGATATAAAATTAGAGAAATATGAAATATATCCTGTATTACTGCACTCACTTTTCTTCTATTTATTGTATGTGTACACGCAGTGTGTTGGGGGTTACGTTTTTTTAATCCCTTTGTACCTAAAAGAAACTCTTCGCTTTCCGTTGGATTTGATACCCCCGCGTAGAGTATCTCAAAAGAACCAACTTTTCACACGTTCTAGTCTGTCTGTTTTCATTCGCAAAAGTAAAACAAATTTGAACCATTAACTTGTTGGGAAATGCAGAAACGATTTCTGTTGAATCTCAAAGTTTTTTTTTCTTTTCTTAATGACATAAAAACATATAAATTGATACATTACTATTGATTTTAAAAACCCTTCTCAATTTAAATTATAGCAACAATTATGAGTATATGTAAACCCCAACTTTATTTTTTTATTTTAAATTTTTTATATTTTAATTCTAATATATGTTATGCTTATGTTGCCTAGAAGAAATTCTCAGAAAATTTTCATAGCTCAGAGTTGAATAAAAAATTTCTATTTTAGCACAAGCCGGGTTGTTTAAAATATGAACATCAATACAAAAAGGGAGAACACGGATATTAATATCTACATACGTCTTTAATAAATAAATAGCTCTTCTATTTAGATTTTCTATTAGAAACTTCATATATGTAATATCATAATAATGAGAATGATAGAAATTCAATTATTTTTTTTGTTTGATATTCTCTCCAAAATTCTATAACTTAACCTTAATTAAGATTAAGTGGACAGTTTTTTTTTGTAGAATTGTTTTAAAAATTCCTTTCAATTTGTATCCGTTCCAAACTTCAATTAACGTAGAAAATTCTTTTTTTCTTCATTCATATGTATTTCATACATTCTATTCGAGATATGGAGTTGGGTAAAATTTCATGTGATTCAGTAAACAGAATATAAATTCCATCATTGCTAGATCATTTCTAAAAATTTGGTGAAGAATGAACCAATAGTGGGATTTTTGATAAATGGGAAATTAAAAATGTTAGGGGATGGAGCTGAGGGAATGTCTACAATACCTGGATTAAATCAGATACAATTTGAAGGATTTTGTAGGTTTATTAATCAGGGTTTGATGGAAGAACTTTCTAAATTTCCAAAAATAGAAGACACAGATCAAGAAATAGAATTTCAATTATTTGTGGAGACATACCAACTGGTAGAACCATTGATAAAGGAAAAGGATGCTGTATATAAATTATTAACATACTCCTCTGAATTATATGTATCCGCGGGATTAATTTGGAAAACCGGTAGGGATATGCAAGAACAAACAATTTTTATTGGAAACATTCCTCTAATGAATTCCTTAGGAACTTTTATAGTAAATGGAATATATAGAATTTTGATTAATCAAATATTGCAAAGCCCCGGTATTTATTACCGGTCAGAATTGGACCATAACGGAATTTCGGTATATACTGGTACTATAATATCAGATTGGGGGGGAAGATCAGAATTAGAGATTGATATAAAAGCAAGGATCTGGGCTCGTGTAAGTAGGAAACAAAAAATATCTATTCTAGTTCTATCATCAGCTATGGGTTTGAATCTAAGAGAAATTCTAGAAAATGTTTGGTATCCTGAAATTTTTTTGTCTTTTCTAAACGATAAAGAGAGAAAAAAAATTGGGTCAAAAGAAAATGCCATTTTAGCGTTTTATGAACAATTTGCTTGTGTAGGCGGAGATCCGGTATTTTCTGAATCCTTATGTAAAGAATTACAAAAAAAATTCTTTCAACAAAGATGTGAATTAGGAAGAGTTGGTCGACGAAATATGAACCGAAGGCTAAACCTTGATATACCTCAGAACAATACCTTTTTGTTACCACGAGATATATTGGAAGCCGCGGATCGTTTGATTGGGCTGAAATTTGGAATGGGCGCGGTTGACGATATGAATCATTTGAAAAATAAACGTATTCGTTCTGTAGCAGATCTTTTACAAGATCAATTTGGGTTGGCTCTGGTTCGTTTAGAAAATGCGGTTCGCGGAACTATATGTGGAGCTATTCGACATAAATTGATACCAACACCCCAAAATTTGGTAACTTCAACTGCATTAACAACTACTTTTGAGTCTTTTTTCGGTTTACACCCCCTATCTCAAGTTTTGGATCGAACCAATCCATTGACACAAATAGTTCATGGGAGAAAGTTGAGTTATTTGGGCCCTGGGGGGCTAACAGGGCGGACTGCTAGTTTTCGGATACGAGATATTCATTCCAGTCACTATGGGCGTATTTGTCCAATTGATACATCTGAAGGAATCAATGTTGGACTTATTGGATCCTTATCAATTCATGCGAAGATAGGTCCGTGGGGATCTCTAGAAAGCCCTTTTTATGAGATTTCTGAGAGATCGACAGGGGTACGAATGCTTTTTTTATCGCCGGGTAGAGATGAATACTTTACGATAGCTGCGGGAAATTCTTTGGCTTTAAATGGGAATCTTCAGGAAGAGCAGGTTGTTCCAGCTCGATACCGTCAAGACTTCTTGACTATTGCGTGGGAAAGGGTTCATCTTAGAAGTATTTTCCCCTTCCAATATTTTTCTATTGGAGCTTCGCTCATTCCTTTTATCGAACACAACGATGCGAATAGAGCTTTAATGAGTTCAAATATGCAACGTCAAGCAGTTCCACTTTCTAGGTCCGAGAAATGCATTGTTGGAACTGGGTTGGAACGACAAGCAGCTCTAGATTCGGGAGCTCTTTATATAGCCGAACGCGAAGGAAGGGTTGTTTATACGGATACGGACAAAATAGTTTTATCAGGTAATGGAGGTACTCTAAGCATTCGATTAGATCAGTATCAACGCTCGAACAAAAACACTTGTATGCACCAAAAACCACGGGCTCGTCGGGGTAAATGCATTAAAAAGGGGCAAATTTTAGCTGACGGTGCTGCTACGGTTGGTGGAGAACTTTCTTTGGGGAAAGGTATATTAGTAGCTTATATGCCGTGGGAAGGTTACAATTATGAAGATGCAGTACTCATTAGTGAACGTTTGGTATATGAAGATATTTATACTTCCTTTCACATACGGAAATATGAAATTCAGATCCATGTCACAAACCAAGGTCCCGAAAGAGTCACTAATGAAATACCCCATTTAGAAGCCCATTTACTCCGCAATTTAGATAAAAATGGAATTGTGATGCTTGGATCTTGGGTAGAGACGGGTGATATTTTAGTAGGAAAATTAACGCCCCAGGTGGTGAAAGAGTCGTCGTATGCTCCAGAAGATAGGTTGTTACGAGCTATCCTTGGCATTCAGGTATCTACTTCAAAAGAAACGTGTCTAAAACTACCTATAGGCGCTAGGGGTCGGGTTATTGATGTCAGATGGATCCCTAAGAAGGGGGGTTCCAGTTATAATCCAGAAACTATTCGTGTATATATTTTACAGAAACGTGACATTAAAGTCGGCGATAAAGTAGCTGGAAGACACGGAAATAAGGGTATTATTTCCAAAATTTTGCCTAGACAAGATATGCCCTATTTGGAAGATGGAATACCTGTTGATATGGTCTTTAATCCTTTAGGAGTACCCTCAAGGATGAATGTCGGACAGATATTTGAATGTTCACTTGGGTTAGCCGGAAACCTGTTAAACAGGCATTATCGAATAGCGCCCTTTGATGAGCGATATGAACAAGAAGCTTCGAGAAAACTGGTGTTTTCTGAATTATATCAAGCTAGTAAGCAAACGGCGAATCCCTGGGTATTTGAAGTCGAATACCCGGGAAAAAGCAGAATATTTGATGGTAGGGCGGGGAATCCTTTTGAACAGCCCGTTTTAATAGGAAAGCCTTATATTTTAAAATTAATTCATCAAGTTGATGATAAAATCCACGGCCGTTCAAGTGGACATTATGCACTTGTTACACAACAACCCCTTAGAGGAAGGGCAAAGCGGGGGGGGCAGCGTGTAGGAGAAATGGAAGTTTGGGCTCTCGAAGGGTTTGGTGTTGCTCATATTTTACAAGAAATGCTTACTTATAAATCTGATCATATTAGAGCTCGCCAGGAAGTACTTGGTACTACAATTATAGGAGAAACAATACCTAATCCCGAGGGTACCCCAGAATCGTTTCGATTACTCGTTCGAGAACTACGATCTTTAGCTCTGGAACTGAATTATTTCCTCGTATCTGAGAAAAACTTCCAGATTCAGAGGAAGGAAGCTTAATCGGAATGAATCAGCATTTCTCTTCTATGATCGATAGGTATAAACATCAACAGCTCCAAATTGGGTCAGTTTCTCCTCAACAAATAAGTGCTTGGGCCACTAAGATACTACCTAATGGAGAGATAGTCGGAGAAGTGACAAAACCCTATACTTTTCATTACAAAACCAATAAACCGGAAAAGGATGGATTATTTTGTGAAAGAATTTTTGGACCTATTAAAAGTGGAATTTGTGCTTGTGGAAATTATCGCGTAATCGGAGAGGAAAAAGACGACCCGAAATTTTGCGAGAAATGCGGTGTTGAATTTATTGATTCTCGTATACGAAGGTATCAAATGGGCTACATCAAACTCGCATGTCCAGTAACCCATGTATGGTATTTAAAACGTCTTCCGAGTTATATTGCGAATCTTTTAGATAAATCTCTTAAAGAATTAGAAGGTCTAGTCTATTGCGATGTGTGATTTGATCAAAATGCTGATTTTACAGATTCCAAACGAGAAACTGTCATTCCGTCGAATCAAATTGGGATGCCCTAGATCTGACACGTCGCTTGAGAGGAGTAACATGAAGCTCAGAATTAGGGGTATAGTCAATACTCCCAAATAAAAGAAAAGGGCAATTGGTCTATGGTCAGTTTCGTAACAAATAAATAGAAATTCCTATTTCTCTTTGTACCTCGTAAAAAAAGACTTTTTTATTTTGTAGAATTAACTATTTTTTCCTATCTTTTGGAAATAAATTATGTTCATTCAAAGAAGTAAGTATGTCATGGTTGCAGGAGTCTATTCATCGCATCTAGACTGTAGGGATATCGTACATGGCACAACCATCGAGTTGAAGTCGGGACCTAAAAGATCTAATAGAACAGCACATAGACAAGTCAATCTCTTATGAATTTGAAGGTAATCCCTTAATTATAATTACTAAGAATGAAATTAAGATATTCATCAGTAGAAATTAGAAGGGAAGTAGACTACTCAAAAATTTTTCACTTTTTCATTTATTCAATCGTAATTGACTAAAGAATTAAGAAAAAAAGCTAGAAACTTGAGTAAGGAGTAGATCCTTTTGTTTGGAAGTTTTCTCGAGAGAACTCCTTTCTTTATTTGTGGACCTGCTTGAGCCGGATGAGGGGAAATTTTCACGTCCGATTTTTAGGGGGGGATATCCTACAGGAGCCTATCCCAATTTTTCTTTTGCTAGGCCCATAACTAAAAAACCCACTTTCTTACGATTACGAGGTTTATTCGAATATGAAATCCAATCTTGGAAATACAGTATCCCGCTTTTTTTTACCACCCAGGGCTTCTATACA